ATATTCATAGAAATAGGGGACATAATTAACATGGATATAGTAAGTCTTGCTTGGGCTGCTTTAATGGTAGTCTTTACATTTTCCCTTTCACTCGTAGTATGGGGAAGAAGTGGACTCTAGGGTCATTACTAATTTAATTGAGTTGAGTAATCAAACTGTATTACTAGTTTCATAGATCGTTTTGCAAAACGTTTTTAAATAAAAAAATATCTTCATTTCAAAATTATAAAGGAATCCAGCAAAGTACATGTAAATGTAATAGATGACGAATAACCTTTCAATCAAAAAAATATTTTAATGATTCACGAGTTCGTATTTTGAAAATAAAAGGAATACACATACATGATATGCAATTTTTTCCAACCGAATTTACTCTAAATAAAAGATGACTTGGTTTTTTTATATAATCTATTCTGCGCCCATACCATATCTTCTTCCATTGATTGTTTCAGTGGATCCTGGGATCCATATTGGAATCAATATAAATAATAAAAAAACTAGTAATTAGAACCGTAAGGCATAGGGGTAAGGGTAGGCATTCGATTAGATCGAATTGAGTTAAATCGGTACAAATCAAATTATGTAGCATGGATGTAGCAAAGACCTCGAATTTAGGTACTACTTATATGTATATTGATATTTATATATAGATTACGGAGTGATTCACATTAAGCCTATACTATAGATCTTTATACAGTTTAACTTTCGAATTTTATATTATATATTATATAATAATTGATAGTGTGGTAGAAAGGTTCCTATATTTCTTTCTACCATACTATCAAATCTCATATACTGCTAATCAGCTCATTTCATTTAAGACGTGGAATTTGAATCCCTTTCATTTCTTTCATTATTGATAAGAACTAAGAAGTCAAGCTTGATTCAAAAAATTAATCATTTTGACTGACTGTTTTTACGTAAATGATAAGTAAAAAAGCAGTAGGAACTAGAATGAACAGTGCAGTAGCAATAAATGCGAGAATATTGACTTCCATAATTTCATAGTTTTTTTTACTTCATAATAACTCGGGATCTAATCCCATAGAGATTCTAAATCTTTTTCCTGTAAATTCAATGGGAAGAATACATCCCGATGATATTCAATCGGATCACTATCATGAATAACAATATCTGAGCTATCAAATCTATTCATCGTCGAGAATGGAATAGTATAACATAGGAAGATCTTTATATCCATTATCCATACAAAAACGTAATAAACAATTAAATTCCTGATCCTATTTTTTTTAATCCCCTTGAATTTTTCATTATTTATCCCATTCGTTATATTCTATAATCTACCGTCTTCTTTATAGAATCATATAACCAGGTGTCATATGACCCATCTTCCACTTCCATTGGTCACAAATCCAACCAAAATAGTAATAGTATAAGTGAAATGAAAAAAAGAAGAAGAAAAGATCTAATATTTCGACAAATTCACTATTTTTGAGTTTGTTCTTTCACAGATTCTTCATTTCATTCCCTCACTAAGAGAACAGGGGGTGGATCTTTTCTTTGTTTGATCTTTCTTTTTTTTTTTTAACGCTCCTTTTTTTCTTGGATTGGTACTGCGCCACATATATGAAAAATTAAGTGTGCAGTTTGAATGATATAATATAAATGGATTGTTTCCAATTAGTAATTTAGGTTATATAAAATCGGCGCTAGAATAGAAAGGGGGTAGCTTAAATCTGAAAAGTTGTATTTTTCGAGGTAACTATCTTAAAATATGATGCTATCAACAATTGTAGCAATCCAAACATGTCTATCCCCCATCAATAGGTACTAATTGAAGTAATGGAAATTGTCGTATTGTAATTCTATGCTCCTTGACAAAAAAAAAGAGATGAAGATGAATTGATGGAGTCATCAGATACTAGGTCGGGACTGACGGGGCTCGAACCCGCAGCTTCCGCCTTGACAGGGCGGTGCTCTGACCGATTGAACTACAATCCCAGAGAAATAAAGTATACAGCATGCATAGCATATTCTTAATGATTTGATGAAAACAATTTCCATTTTGAATCGTCGTATTGTAACACAGAAAGGAGCGATTGATATATTAAGGTACACCAATGAAAGATTTTTTTCTTCTTTTTATTCCTTATTCCATTCCCTATATTTTTTTTAGGATCATGATATAAATCTAGATCATTACAAAATCAATAATCGAATAAATAAAATAGGATATACAATGTATTCTTTAGACGTTTCCGGAATACAAATTTCTTATATAATCTCATGATGGATCGGCGAATTCTTGGGCCGAGCTGGATTTGAACCAGCGTAGACATATTGCCAACGAATTTACAGTCCGTCCCCATTAACCACTCGGGCATCGACCCAGGAAGAATCAATTCTAGACTTATTGATAATACATATGATCAACCTCCTTTCGTAGTACCCTACCCCCCGGGGAAGTCGAATCCCCGCTGCCTCCTTGAAAGAGAGATGTCCTGAACCACTAGACGATGGGGGCATATCTGCCCGATCG